AGAACTATTAGCCCCACACGAGGTTTGTGAATAAGTGATTGTCTGATAATGAGCAAGGAATATCCGTCTTTCTGCTAAACAGGATCTATTGAACTCATAATTCATTAGATACTTTTTATGAATGTCAACTAAGTATCGTAAGTAAATGGATCCCGGTTGTTCAATCATTTGATAACCAGAGTCATTCTTTGATAAACGATCACTATGAGTCAGACTCAATAGAATTTGATCAATCCTTTTTTCCGTCGTTAAGGTGGAGAACTGAACCAAGAATTCTCTTTCTTCATCATCAATCGAATCACTGTTCGCGACCCAGGATTCTATTTTATCATCAATCCAATCACCGTTCACGTTTTTTCTTTTTCTTATCAATGAATAGATCTCTTTACTTGTACGACTTAGATGTCTCGTATTTCTCGAAAAAGTGATTCGATTGATGGGATTTGGTATGATACTGATGAGATCGATGAGATTGATATTCAAATATTTCTTCTTAGAACGTATTGATTTGACCCCATAAGCGGGACCACCACCCAATAGCATGTTGCCGCCAGAAGCAGAATCCCGTATTTCTTCCAGAGAATCTCCTAATTGTTCCAGAGCAACTAGAAAGAGATTCTTTAACCAGAAAGAATTCAGTTCAGATGTAGGATACCTATCCAGAAGTTTTCGCAACTCAATCATGTATGATGGAATCATCAAAGATTTGATCTTTTCTAACTCTGTCTGTAACTCACTAGAGGCTCGGAAAACAAAGAGAAGATGTGTACGAACGAGATATCCAGCAACAAGAAGAAGGAAAAGAATTGAATAGAGGAACTCCCAAGCATTTGGTGATCTCAGATGTGTCCATATCAATGGAATGGGTGACTCATTATTTCGATGAATCATTTCTTCGGACAGAAGAAGATTCTGTAAACACTTACTCGAACTCTCACTTATCAGATTCCGTTGTGGAAGAATAGACCACCACTTTTTCTGAGGAATTGGCCATGATATATCTGATCCATGCATAATATCATGAAAAACGGACACAAAATTTTGACTGCCACTTAGGGAATATTGAAAGGGAATATTCAATATCAAATAAATATTGTTTTTTAAGGTGAAATAAAGATATTTACACCCCGTCCAAGTAAGGAACCATGGCATATAGGTTTGGAACAAATTCCATTTTGAGAGATTTGAAAAAGCACTATCTCGTTGAAGGGTTCTACCTACTTCCCCCTTCTCAACGTTTTTCTTTAGACAAAGACTCAGTTCTTTCCTCTTTCCGGACGGCACATATTTCTCAAAACATGGAGTGTGAATCAAACCCATGTTTGAATTGAAACGGAGATAGTGATGCAAGTTTTTCCCTTCTGAATCAGATAGATTCATATCTGAAAGAAGCTGACAATAAGTTCTTTCAAAATTGACTATTTGTTCCTCTATTACAGGTGTTCCAGAAATGTCTGCAATCGAGTAAATAGGAACCGATGGATCGGATCGAATTGAAAAATGGAAAGATTTGTACAAATTATACGTTTCGTTACCACTTTGTGGAACATTGTTAGGTATGAATATGCCAGATACCTGTGACTCAATTGGTGAAATAGTCTCTCTCTCTCCCAAAACATGTTTTTTTTTACTGAAACACAAAGAAAATATTTTGTTGCGAATGCACAAGATATTGGGGAATTGTGCATATGTAAAATCATAATTATGGATACGGGTCTTTTCCCCATAAAAATGGAATCCTTTGTTACAATAGAACCAGAAGCGATGGGGATGATTCAAGAATTGAAGTCTATTTGCTCTATAAAAAGAAGATATCAATGCACTTTTCTGAGGATTCAACCAATTGTTTCGATCGTGGGATATCATTGATAAATAGGAATCTGTGTTCTCAAAGGATTTCCTGCGATTTTTTCTAGTACGGAATGAGTCAATCATGCACTTTTGTATCTTGTTGAACAAAAAAGGTAATATTGTTCCTGTATTGATTAAAAATTTCGATCTTTGGGAAGTATCATGATCATACAATAAGAAGGGTTTCAATTTATTCAAATAAACGATTTGAACACCTATTGATTCTAACAACTGATTGCCGGGTTGATCATTCAGACCTTTCAATTCATAGATGTGGATTTCGGCCCTATGAATGGAGATATTCCCGAAACTCACAACGAAAAAAGGAAGTGACTTAGATAAAAATAGAAGCGACTTGGACAAAAGGAGAAGTGACTTGGACAAAAAGAAACGAAGTGACTTGGACAAATCTTGTTTGTCGATAACCTCGGACCAATCAATCGAATATTGATTAATACGTAATCGATCGAACATTACTTGAAAACGGTGTTTCTGCTCAGAAACGAAATGCTCCAAATATTCCTGGAAATTCTTGCTTCCATTGGAGCATTTGTATCTATATACATTAGGATCCAGATTCGTGGATCTCTCGGTTCGAGAAATAAGAGGATCGAACCACTTCTTCTTAATCTTTTTCAAATTGGATAAATGTTGGTTGATCTTATCTATTATTATAGTTAGATGATTCAGAATATCATTTCCTATTGGGTGCTTTTGAATTCCATATGCGAAGTTGCAGTCGGGTCGATTCATTAAAAAGAATCGATTCAATACATTTCTTATGTACCCATAGGTACTATATTGGATTTGAATCTGATTTCGGATCAATCTATATTGATGGATCGCCTCCATTATGTTGTTGTGAGCAAATACCGCTATTTTTGGTTTTGGATCTTCCAAATCATTCCCGCAGGAGATCCGGACCGATTTTTTTTTTATCTTTCGATAAAAAGATTCATTCTCTTCATAAAAAATAGAAGGTAGAACCAATAAAGATTTCTTTTTCGATTCATCCCCGGAGTTGAATACCTCATTCAATAATTTTCCGTAGGAATCAATAGACAAGCCAAATTCCTTATTATGATAGGCTAAACCCGGCTCGGTTATTGATAGAGTGAATAGATCTGCCATTTCTTGAAATGTCTCTTCTAATTCAAACTCGTGGTGCAACCTGTATCCCCCTTTGTTCCGATCATGGAATAGATGAAATAAATCAAAAAATGCATTTTCGTTCAAGAATGAAATCTTATTGGAACTGTCCATATCCGGTTCATCCTTCGGAACCATATCCCATCCCGGATCTGCTGCAATCGAATGAACTGAGGAGGTATTTTGTAAATACGTAATTATCTTGAATATATCAACTATTTCTTTATTTTTCGATCGCCTCGAAGGGACAAAAGAAACACCTTGTTGTTTCTTCAACAATTTCTGATCTATAGTCGACCTCTCGGTAGGATTCAAACCCAGATGAAGTTCTGACCATCTATCAGAGAAAAAAGAACGAATTGATCTTGTAGGATTCCCAAGAAATTCTTCTATTTCTTCTGGAAGCAGACGATTATTCATCTGCTTCTCACGTTCCGGGAATAGCCGAGCCATTGAGGAATATCCGGAAAGGTATTTTGAGAATCGATCTGATTTTATCTCTGTTCGTTCCGTTTGAAGAAAGGAAGTATCTAAAAGAATTGATCTTTCTTTTAGTTGCTGAATCTCTGTTTGATTGATCAATGTGTGATATTCCGAACCCTCATTACTAATGGAATTGAAAGGATCTATGGATTGATCAGAAAATCCTTTCGATTGGCTAGAATCCGTTACTTGAAAGAAAATGGATCTTATGGAATCATATTGAATATTTGACGATACATTCCGTACCTTGCTAAAAACCCGATTCCTGTTTACCAACCACGCATTGTCTAACCAAATCAAATTCTCTCTCGAGACGTTCCTCAAAAAATCCGATTTGTGCCGATTCTTCCCCCCAATAACGAAGAGATCTTGGCGGAATTGCCACATATGAAATTGAGCGCAATTTTGCAAAAAAATACCCCTCTTGTTTCTCGAGAGGAGATGGGAAACATGTTCAATCTTGTTTGATTGAATAGTCGCCTCAGCTCCTTGTTGTTTGAAGAAACCCCCCCCATCAATTGGTCTTTTTTCACGAAAAGCAGACATGAGATAACAAATCAAATGTTTCACTAAAATTTCGAATAGCTGTCCCGAATTCAAGTTGATTATGTTTCGCTTCTTACTCGGAGAAAGGCGGTCAAAGAATTTCCAATCATGGTCCTTGCGGATCGGATCATTCGTATAGGATACAAAAAAAAACTCCAGATATTTTATATCTTTCTCTTTGAATGAGATCTCAATTCCAGCTGCAATTTCATTCGATATCTTACAGCTGGAATTCCTCTTTTTTACGATCACATTCCTCCATCGCCGCGAACCCCAGTTAGATTCAGACTTGATACACTTTTTAGTTATTGGAAGAACCCAAGTACTTTCTTTCGGATCCATGAAACAACTCTCATAGATCTTTTTCCCTTTTGGAAGATACAGGAGCGAAACAATCAACCTATTGAGATTGGAAGACCAAAAGGATTCTTTCAATGTATAATTGGGGGGTCCAATGGAACGCAGAGGTTTAGGAAGAAGCCCCATCCAATAGATATTTTTTCTTTCGACCCTATTTCGATTGTATATAAGGACCGCTACTACAAGTACAAGCAGTACTACACCTTTGATCGTGCAATGTCGACGAATTGAACCCTGTGAATCACGTGAAATTAGGACACTCCAAATTCGGGAATCAAAAAGTTTCATAAAGCGCTCTTGGTGGAAAAAAAAGGAAGTGAAAGATTTCACCGAATCGGGTTGGATCCATGAATCCAAGAAATCGCGAAAATTCTTGATTTCTCTCAATTCGAAGATCCAGGATTTGAATTGATGTCCTCTCATTTCATTGATTCCTCCTAAACAATCCAAAAGAATCTAAGTGAATTGAATTTGGGTCACTCGCGATGTACAATGACCCCAGTGAAGCATCCATGGCTGAATGGTTAAAGCGCCCAACTCATAATTGGCGAATTCGTAGGTTCAATTCCTGCTGGATGCAGGCCAACGGGGACATTCAATAAGGCTAATTCCACTGGCTCCGTATCAATGGAATCTCATCATCCATACATAACGAATTGGTATGGTATATTCATACCAACCATAACATATGAAGAGTAAGAACTAGAATTCTTATCGATACTGGAACTCGTGGGGAAGAAAGTAGATTTATGGATGGAATCAAATATGTAGTCTTTACAGAAAAAAGTATTCGGTTATTGGGGAACAATCAATATACTTCTAATGTCGAATCAGGATCAACTAGGACAGAAATAAAGCATTGGGTCGAACTCTTCTTTGGCGTCAAAGTAATAGCTATAAATAGTCATCAACTCCCGGGAAAGGGTAGAAGAATGGGACCCATTATGGGACATACAATGCATTACAGACGTATGATCATTACGCTTCAACCGGGTTATTCTATTTTACCTCTTATAGAGAAGAGAAAAGAATTTAAGTAAAAAAAAAAAGAAAAAAAATACTAAATAACATGGCGATACATTTATACAAAACTTCTACCCCGAGCATACGCAAAGGATCCGTAGACAGTCAAGTGAAATCCAATCCGCGAAATAATTTGATCTATGGACAGCATCACTGTGGTAAAGGTCGTAATTCCAGGGGAATCATTACCGCAGGGCATAGAGGAGGAGGCCATAAGCGTCTATACCGTAAAATCGATTTTCGACGGAATGAAAAAGACATATCTGCTAGGATCGTAACCATAGAATATGACCCTAATCGAAATGCATACATTTGTCTCATACACTATGGAAATGGTGAGAAAAGATATATTTTACATCCCAGAGGGGCTATAATTGGAGATACCATTGTTTCCGGTACAGAAGTTCCTATATCAATGGGAAATGCCCTACCTTTGAGTGCGGTTTGAACTATGGATTTACGTAATTGGAAGTAACCAATTAGGTTTACGACGAAACCTAGAAATTGATCACTGATCCAATTTGAGTACCTCTACGGGATAGACCTCAACAGAAAACTGAAGAGGAACGGCAGCAAGTGATTGAGTTCAGTAGTTCCTCATATAAAATTATTGACACTCAAGATATGGTAATATGGAGAAGACAAAATTGTTTGAAGCACGGACAGAAGCGGAAGCGACCCTTGTTTCAAAGAGAAGAGGATGGGTTATTCACATTTCATTTGATGGTCAGAGGTGAATTGAAAGCTAAGTGGTGGTAATTCTAAAAATCCCCCGGGGGAAAATAGAGATGTCTCCTACGTTACCCGTAATATGTGGAAGTAGCGACGTAATTTCATAGAGTCATTCGGTCTGAATGCTACATGAAGAACATAAGCCAGATGACGAAACGGAGAGACCTAGGATGTATAAGATCATAACATGAGTGATTTGGCAGATTTGTATTCCTATATATCCACTCGTGTGGTACTTCATCACACGATTCATATAAAATCCATCTGTCTAGATATCATCATATAATTAATATATATATATATACATCCGGAAAGCCGTATGCTTTGGAAGAAGCTTGTACGGTTTGGGAAGGGGTTTTTATTGATCAAAAATAAAAATCTACTTCAACCCATATGCCCTTAGGCACGGCCGTACATAACATAGAAATCACGCTTGGAAAGGGTGGACAATTAACTAGAGCAGCAGGTGCTGTAGCGAAACTGATTGCAAAAGAGGGTAAATCGGTCACATTAAGATTTCCATCTGGGGAGGTCCGTTTGATATCCAAAAACTGCTCAGCAACAGTCGGACAAGTGGGTAATGTTGGGGCGAACCAGAAAAGTTTGGGTAGAGCCGGATCTAAGTGTTGGCTAGGTAGGCGTCCTGTAGTAAGAGGGGTAGTTATGAACCCTGTAGACCATCCCCACGGGGGTGGTGAAGGGAGGGCCCCGATTGGTAGAAAAAAACCCACAACCCCTTGGGGTTATCCTGCGCTTGGAAGAAGAAGTAGGAAAAGGAATAAATATAGTAATAGTTTTATTATTCGTCGCCGTAAATAGGAATATTCAAAATCAAATAAATATTGTTTTTTACTCGTCTTTTCAAAAAAAAAAGGGGGGGGGGGAATAATAGGCCGTGACACGTTCACTAAAAAAAAATCCTTTTGTAGCTAATCATTTATTGGAAAAAATAAAGAAGCTTAACATGAGAGAGGAAAAAGAGATAATAGTAACTTGGTCCCGGGCATCTACCATTATACCCACAATGATCGGCAATACAATTGCCATTCATAATGGAAAGGCGCATTTACCTATTTATATAACGGATCGTATGGTGGGTCAAAAATTAGGAGAATTTGCACCTACTCTTACTTTCCAGGGACACGCGAGAAACGATACTAGATCTCTCCGTTAATAAAATAAAGTGAAATAGGTGCTCATCGTTCATTGGCGGGAGGCGAACCTTATCTTATGTCAAAGTGGAGAAAGTGGAAGAAGACCTTGAAAAAGCAGAAGATGAAGAGGAGCTCGAGTACACAAGTACAAGCTTTAGCTCAACGTATATGTATGTCTGCTCACAAAGCACGAAGAGTCATTGATCAGATTCGTGGGCATTCCTACGAGAAAACACTTATGTTACTGGAACTCATGCCTTATCGAGCATTTTATCCCATTTTTAAACTGGTTTATTCTGCAGCAGCAAATGCTAGTCACAATAAAAGTTTCAACGAAGCGGATTCAGTCATTAGTAAAGCCGAAGTCAATGGGGGTACTATCGTGAAAAAGTTAAAACCCAGGGCGAGAGGACGTAGTTATCCGATAGAAAGACCCGCCTGTCATATAATTATTGTATTGAAGGATAGCTCTAAAAAGAAAACAGATCAGGATATATTTTTAGAAACAAAAAATGTATGGAAAGATCCTATAATAGAAAGATATATAGAGAAGGAGAGAGAGAGAGAAAAAAAAGATGGGTCAAAAAATTAATCCACTTGGTTTCCGCCTTGGCGAAAACCAAAGTCATCGTTCCCTTTGGTTCGCACAACCAAAAAGTTATTACATGGGTCTCCAGGAAGATGAAAAAATACGGGATTGTATCAAGATATATGTACAAAAAAATATAAGAGTATCTTCAAGTTTCGAAGGAATTGGAATTGCACATATAGAGATTCAAAAAAAAATGGACTTGATCCAGGTCATAATCTATATTGGATTCCCAAATTTGTTAATAGAAGGCCAAACACGAGGAATCGAAGAATTGCAGATCAATGTACAAAAGGGGCTTCATTCTGTGAATCGGAGACTTAACATTGCTATTACAAGAGTTGCAAAACCTTATGGACAACCTAATATTCTTGCAGAATATATAGCTCTACAATTAAAGAATAGGGTTTCGTTTCGAAAGGCAATGAAAAAAGCTATTGAATTAACTGAACAAGCAGACACAAAAGGAATTCAAGTGGAAATTGCAGGGCGTATCGACGGAAAAGAAATTGCACGTGTCGAATGGATCAGAGAAGGTAGGGTTCCCCTCCAAACCATTCGAGCTAAAATTGATTATTGTTCCTATACAGTTCGAACTGCCTATGGGGCATTGGGCATCAAAATTTGGATATTTGTAGACGAGCAATAATGGACCCTTCCTTTGCTTGTCATTCTATTCAGTGATAGAACAAAAACTACAAACTATTCCTTTTCACTTCAATAAAAAAAAATGAAAAATGAGCAATTCTAATTCTATAAGGTTGAATAAAAATTCGATTGACCTTTTGGTGGAACTGCTATGCTTAGTGTGTGACTCGTTGGTTTTTTATTTAAAGTTGGGATTCAAAAAACAGACCAGCCCCTAACTAATAACTATAAGAAAAGAACTAGTAACCAACTCATTGCTTTGTATTATCGAGATCCAAGGAAGCAGTCGCCATATGATGTATCGATCATATAGTTGTAGCAACTGAAATCTTTTTTTTTTTTCCATAAAGGAAAAATCCATTTATAGGTTGGAAAGAAAAATAGAGGGATGTGGGTAACTGGAAGGGCGAGAGAAAGAGAGAAGGAGAATCTCCATGATATATGATTCCAATATGTATGGTCTATCAATCACATCATATCATAAAAGGCAGTGTGATAAAGCATCAATACTGATTCGTCCATAATTAGATGAATACGGTTCATAAGAAAAATACAAATAATAAAGAGCCCCGAGTCAATAGAGACTGAGGAGATTGGCTCGGGAACGAATTTAATTAGGAGCTCCATTGCATAGTTCAGGCCTAGCCATTAATAGAAAAGCTATGGGAACGACGAAACCTGTGACTGCGGAAGATTCTATTGAAAACGAATCCTAATGATTCATTGGGTGGGATGGCGGAATCAACCAGGAACCAATTAATTTCTTCTGATAGGTCATGGGTTCACCCTACGAATGAAGCAAATATGGAAAGAGTCAATATTCGCCCGCGAAACCATTATTGGATTGCAGTATTTTGACAGATTCGGTAAAGGTCAAGGATTCATTTTCAAAAGAAAGGCATTATCCCATATAAATAAAATAGAAATATCCGTCTAGCCATATATACTATATACTATACGGCTTCCCGTGTGACAGATTAAATATCAATAAATTCCATGATTCACAGTGTATTATTCATTCAATAAATACATATACGTAATATTATTGAATCGTTTCATTCGCGAGGAGCTGGATGAGAAGAAACTCTCATGTCCGGTTCTGCAGTAGAGATGGGATTGAGAAACAACCATCAACTATAACCCCAAAAGAACCAGATTCCGTAAACAACATAGAGGAAGAATGAAGGGAATATCTTATCGAGGCAATCATATTTGTTTCGGCAGATACGCTCTTCAGGCACTTGAACCCGCTTGGATCACATCTAGACAAATAGAAGCAGGACGACGAGCAATGACACGATATGCACGCCGTGGTGGAAAAATATGGGTACGTATATTTCCCGACAAACCCGTTACGGTAAGACCTACCGAAACACGTATGGGTTCGGGGAAAGGATCTCCCGAATATTGGGTATCTGTCGTTAAACCCGGTCGAATACTTTATGAAATGGGCGGAGTATCAGAAACTGTAGCCAGAGCAGCTATTTCAATAGCTGCGTGCAAAATGCCTATACGAACTCAATTCATTATCGCGTGATAGGTATGTGAAGGGTATTTGTGATGAAAAATACAATCGCAGATTTTTGGATTTCTGGGCAGACAATATTTCTCTCTTTTTCCTTTGCCTTTTGCATTGAAAGAGCAGATTCAAAAAAAAAAATGATATGATTCAACCTCAGACCCATTTGAATGTAGCGGACAACAGCGGGGCTCGAGAATTGATGTGTATTCGAATCATAGGAGCTAGTAATCAACGATATGCTCATATTGGTGACGTTATTGTTGCTGTAATCAAAGAAGCAGTGCCCAATATGCCTCTCGAAAGATCAGAAGTGATCAGAGCTGTAATTGTACGTACATGTAAAGAACTCAAACGCGACAACGGTATGATAATACGATATGATGACAATGCAGCAGTTGTCATTGATCAAGAAGGAAATCCAAAAGGAACTCGAGTTTTTGGAGCAATCGCGCGGGAATTGAGACAGTTGAATTTCACTAAAATAGTCTCATTAGCTCCTGAAGTCTTATAAATACTAGTAGATGAGACCGTGATAGAGTCTAGTCAGGTCTCTGAAATAGATCACGTTAGTAGATTGTGTCTCACGCATATACCTTTAATAATTCATAAATAAATAAGAAAAAATGAAAAAAAAAAAAGGAACATGTTGATTATATCAAAACTGGAAGGCACCCATAATTTTAGTTCGTCATGGGTAGGGACACTATTGCCGATATAATAACTTCTATAAGAAATGCTAACATGAATAAAAAAGGAACGGTTCGAATAGCATCTACTAATATCGCCGAAAACATTGTTAAAATACTTCTACAAGAAGGGTTTATTGAAAATGTTAGGAAACATAGGGAAAACAACAAATATTTTTTGGTTTCAACCCTGCGACATAGAAGGAATAGGAAAGGAACATATAGAAATATTTTAAAGCGTATCAGTCGTCCCGGTCTACGAATCTATTCCAACCATCAACGAATTCCTAGGATTTTAGGTGGAATGGGGGTCGTAATTCTTTCTACTTCTCGAGGTATAATGACAGATCGAGAAGCTCGACTAGAAAGAATTGGGGGAGAAATTTTGTATTATATCTGGTGATCCTTCTGGTATCCGAATTTGATCCGTAACTTGCTATTTGGGAAAAAGAGAGGAAAGACGAATTGTCTACTATTACTCCTCCTCCATTAGTTGATACTTCAAGGGGGTTACCTGGAATGAAAGAACAAAAATTGATTCACGAAGGTTTAATTACTGAATCACTTCCCAATGGTATGTTCCGAGTTCGTTTAGACAATGAAGATCTGATTCTAGGTTATGTTTCGGGGAGGATCCGACGGAGTTTTATCCGGATACTACCAGGAGATAGAGTCAAAATCGAAGTAAGTCGTTATGATTCAACTAGGGGACGTATAATTTATAGACTTCGCAACAAAGAGTCGAATGATTAGGCGGCTTTTGATTTGAATTTAAACATTCCTTTCATGGGAATACAATTCGAGGTTCAAAATTTCAAGAGACTTATTTTCTTCCAAGGAGTATATTTGGAATTAAGGAATAACAAATATGAAAATAAGGGCTTCCATTCGTAAAATTTGTGAAAAATGTCGACTGATCCGTAGGCGGGGACGAATTATAGTAATTTGTTCCAATCCGAAACATAAACAGAGACAGGGGTAATCTTTCTAACAAGGGACTTTCTAAACGGTCCGATGTACAAATAAAGGATCTGTTTTGACATGAAATGGATATATCCGTATATCTCTGACTCATATTTATGAGATGATAAAATATGACAAAAGCTATACCAAGAATTGGTTCACGTAAGAATGGACGTAGAATACAAAAAGGAGTTATTCATGTTCAAGCGAGTTTCAACAATACCATTGTGACTGTTACAGATGTAATAGGTCGGGTGGTTTCTTGGTCCTCCGCTGGTACTTGTGGATTCAGAGGCACAAGAAGAGGGACACCATTTGCTGCTCAAACCGCAGCAGGAAATGCTATTCGTACGGCAGTGGATCAGGGTCTGCAACGAGCAGAAGTCATGATAAAAGGCCCTGGTCTCGGAAGAGATGCAGCATTACGAGCCATTCGTAGAAGTGGTATACTATTAAGTTTCGTACGTGACGTAACCCCTATGCCACATAATGGATGTAGGCCTCCTAAAAAAAGACGTGTGTAGAAATAAAAATTGAATGGATTGCAATAGAAATAAATGATTCAATGATCTGATCAAACAATAATATTAGTATGGTTCGAGAAGAAGTAGCAGTATCCACTCGAACACTACAGTGGAAGTGTGTTGAATCAAGAACAGACAGTAAGCGTCTTTATTATGGCCGTTTCGTTCTGTCCCCGCTTATGAAAGGTCAAGCAGATACGATAGGTATCGCGATGCGAAAGGCTTTACTCGGAGAAATAGAGGGAACATGTATCACACGTGCAAAATCTG